TCTTTTTTTTCTTCTTTGTTCTTTGTCTATAGGGAAACCACATGTTATTCAAGGCATCAATAGAAACCCCAATTTTTGGGGTCCTACTTATTTTCATTGTCTTCGGAATAGTAGAATAATTTAATTTGGAATAGTGACCAGGATCTTGGGAAAACCTAAGTTAATGATCAATAGGTTTGGATAAAGAATTTAGGAAGGATATTCTCATATTGACGCAATACAAGGATAAGTATATGCGAAATCTATCCCTTTTTAGTTAAAAGTTTTATTCGAATCCAACTTTTCCCTTTAAGGAATTAAATTGGTTAGTATAAAATACTATCTAAAAAATAGAAAATCGAATAGTAGATAATCCGTTATGAAAGAAACGGAATACATTCTTTGAAGAATCAAGATTCGTAATCAATCCTATCTTGTTTGTTGGATTAGGTCTAACTTTCTTAACCAAACTGCAAGCATGTAACTTTACGAGAAGAAATAGGGAAAGACAGAAGATAGAACTTAAAAGAAAAAGATAATTGAAGTAACTCGTCTTCGAATCAACTTTGGTTGGGGTTCGAAAAATGAATAAATAAAAATAAAGTAAATTTTTTCCTTTTCTGGGGGGTCTTCGGGAGTCTTGGAATGGTTTTCTTCTCCTCTTATTCCATATGGAATACAATGAGTTAAAATAAGAAGGAATAGGGTACGACCATTTGCTCTAAAAAGAGGATTAAATCCTATTGAAAAAGAAATAATCTGAAATAGAAAGAACTTTTTTCAAATTCCATTCTTTAGTTATCTTTTATTCCAAAATTCCCAAAAAATCCAATTTCATTTTTCAATGGGTTTAGATGATCTAGTTCTTAATATTATTACTTTACTTAACTGACAGATTCCACAATAAATCTCTTGATTCGGAATTAGGGACTCATGTCCCATCTGATGAATCGATTTTCTTTTACACTTCTGTATCTCGCTCTATCTTGTTTTTTAGTATTATCTAAAATAACCGATGAATTAGGAATTTTCCATAACTTAGGTAAGTGCTTTACCAACATATGTAGTGTAGTAAAAAAAAATGGAATTTAACCCCTTCATGCTTACTATAACTAGTTATTTCGGTTTTCTACTGGCTGCTTTAACTATAACCCCAGCTCTATTTATTGGCTTGAACAAGATACGTCTTATTTGAAATGAATTGAATGAATAAGTCAGAAAATAAGAATCTTTCTTTTGGATTCCTGATATTATAGGACCCTTTTCCACGCTAATTACCAATTCTTTTTTTGGTCATTGAGATTCGTGGATAATTTAGACTATTATTTAGAGATAGATCGTACCTCTTTTTTTATCCCCTCGAACAAATCGAAATGATTGAAGTTTTTCTATTTGGAATCGTCTTAGGCCTAATTCCTATTACTTTAGCGGGATTATTCGTGACTGCGTATTTGCAATACAGGCGTGGGGATCAGTTGGATCTTTGATTGAGTAATATTTATTTTTTTTTGATTGACCTCCTCCAGACTAGAGAGGAGGTCAAATTGGAGTTGTAATTCGACTTTGTTTTTTTTTTAAGTTATTTTACTCTGTTTCGACATAAGATAGATGGAATCACGCTCTGTAGGATTTGAACCTACGACATCGGGTTTTGGAGACCCGCGTTCTACCAAACTGAACTAAGAGCGCTTTCAAAAAGAAAATCCTTTTATACTCCTAATGTGTCTCACGTACGTATAGTATCCACAAATTCAAGTTATATACACTTTAATGGATCTCCCCGCTACTGCCCATAAAGAAGAGAGAAGTAATAGGTAGGGATGACAGGATTTGAACCTGTGACATTTTGTACCCAAAACAAACGCGCTACCAAGCTGCGCTACATCCCTTTTTCAAATTGTTGTACAATGCCATTGTACACAATTCCTTTCTTGTTTTCCACATCGTAATTTCCTTCTATTTCTCTATCTATATAGAACTTTCTTATCATTTCTTGTTTTTGGTCTCATATAATCAAGGAAGGGTATATATCTAAAATCCAGTGGAATTTCGCCTATAAAAGAAAGATTACTATTCCTTAGTAATGTATAGGAAGAAGGGGTCATCCTTTTCTTTTTTAGGGATAGGAAAATCTCGTCTATATGGTTCATTCTATATATATAGAATATTGATTTTGTTTTTTTAGTTAGGAATTTCGCCTAAATAAAGAAATACAAACGATCTTGGGCAAGAGTATCTGATCATATATGTATTCCAATAAGGAAGGAGGATTTTCAATGCGGGATATAAAAACATATCTCTCTGTAGCACCCGTGCTAAGTACTCTATGGTTTGGGGCTTTAGCAGGTTTATTGATAGAAATTAATCGTTTATTCCCAGATGCTTTGTCATTCCCTTTTTTTTAATTCTAGTTATTCCTATACGAGAGATAGAATTTTTCGTGACATGACGAAAATTTTCTTTTAATTCTTTTTTAGTATACGAAGCAAAAAGAAAGAAAAGATGGATTGGGTTGAACCTCAGCGTCATCAAAAATTTGGTAAATCTCATTTTGGAAGAAAACATAAATTTAATTAAAAGCGGTATCCAAGCTAAGTCAGGCCTCACAAGAAGCCGGGCTTGCTACTTAAATGAAAGGATTTCGAAGCTAAATCCTTGCTAATTCGACAAGGATTGTATTCTTTAATTATTTCTCCTTTTTTTATTCTATTGGATTTTATTCTTCTTTTTCGGATCCAATATAGAAGAATAAAAGAACAGGTATAAGAATTAAGTTAAGTCGATCCAAAAAGGAAAGGAGGTTCATGGCAAAGGGCAAAGATGTTAGAATCAGAGTGATTTTGGAATGTATCAGTTGTGTTCGAAAGGGTACCAATAAGGAATCGATGGGGATTTCTAGATATAGTACTCAAAAGAATCGCCACAATACACCCGGACAATTAGAATTAAGAAAATTTTGTCGTTATTGCCGCAAGCATACGACTCATAATGAAATAAAGAAATAGGAGCATCGTGTTTTTGATTTTTCTAAAGAATAGAAAGAGTAAGAATTTATTATTTAATATATAGAACATAGATAGAATACAAAAAAAATCTACTTTAGGTAGATATTATTTCATATGTATAGAGGTTTTTTTATATATAGTATATGAATCAAATAATATATGGACCAAAGAAAGACTACTTCTTCTGGATCCAAAATTAATAAAATAAAGAAATCCATTTTTTTTTTCAAATTTTTAAATAAGGAATAAATCATGTATATATCTAAACAACCTTTTCGTAAATCTAAGCAACCTTTTTTTCGTAAATCCAAACAAACTTTTCATAAATCCAAGCAACCTTTTCGTAAATCCAAACAACCTTTTCGTAAATCCAAACAACCTTTTCGTAGGCGTTCCCGAATTGGTCCGGGGGATCGAATTGATTATAGAAACATGAGCTTAATTAATCGATTTATTAGTGAACAAGGAAAAATATTATCCAGACGAATAAATAGATTAACCTTGAAACAACAAAGATTAATTACTCTTGCTATAAAACAGGCTCGTATTTTATCTTTCTTACCATTCCGTAACTATGAAAATGAGAAGCAATTTCAAGCCCAGTCAATTTCAATAATTACTGGTCCTAGACACAGAAAAAATAGACATATTCCTCAATTAACACAAAAGTTCAATTCCAATCGAAATTTAAGAAACTCCAACCAGAATTTAAGAAACAACAATCGGAGCTTAAGTTCCGATTGTTGATGTTTTATTCGAAAGGGTCAGACTCATATATAAATAAAGTAATCCAGTTTAGATTCTTTTGTTTGTTATAAGAAAAGAAAGAAAAATGGGAAAAAAGAAATAGTTTTTTATTTATTGCAACATGCTCGTTGATTCCTACCACTTAATCTTAATTTATTGTATCTTCCCGGAGTTCCCTCTCCGGGAATTCGGTTTTAATTATTCCTGTATATTACTTTTTTATCCCTTTAATTGATGGTCTTTATTTTATTGGAAATCGTGTAAAGATTATTTGGATTTAATACAGCTACTTGTGCAAGCATTTTACGATTAAGTATCAATTCCTTTTTGTACAGATTGTGTATTAATTTACTATAACTATCGAATACTTTATATATCCGTGTTGCTGCGTTTATCCGAGTGATCCACAAACGACGAAAATCCCTCTTTTGCCTGCCTCTATCTCGATGAGAAGAAACAAAAGCTCTTCTTACTTGTTGAGTAATCATTCGATTAAGTCTTAAATGAGCCCCTCTAAAGTTTGAGGCAAATGAACGCATTTTTGTTCGTCGTCTCCGAGCTATATATCCTCGCGGAACTCTGGTCATTGAATCAAATTAACCTTAATGAATAACTAATGATTTCTCTTCTTTTAACCGTACTTTTTCCCATTAATAACAAAACGGATTATTCCGATATATAAAATATGAATTCCAATGGCTTTTGCTACTATAACCTTCCCAACCACGATTTTTTATTCTATCCCCTTCAGTTATTTCGCATAGAAATAACAAATTCTAACGATACTAAAAAAACAGTGGGTTCCATCGTTTCTATGGTTCTCTTTTAAACGGTGAGGCCCTCTCTATACACCGGAGCCCTTTCTTTCATCAAAAGGTATTGTGAACTTGTATAGTTCACAGTCTTTGGCTCTACCTATCCATTATAGAGTAAATCGCTCTTTTCACAATAAATAAGAGTTATTCATACAGTGACGGTATTTAATTATGAAAGTTGGCTAAGTAGCTGACCCTTTAGTCCGTTCTTTTAAGATAAAGGAGCATAAGCCTTTTCTTTTTATTACTATTTCCTCCGCTTAATCGATAACCATTTGCTACCAATGGGGGAATTGCTTCTTCCAATCTAGATGATTGGATTTGCACCAAAGGAAACCATAAATTCTATATACCGTAGAAATATAGGAGAGAGAAGCTCTATCCTATTCATTGGTACCGATCATGGATATTTCAAAAATTTTCTTATTTGTTTGAACTCATGATCTGAACGAGTCGCACATACACCCTAGCACATGTTCCTCGACGCTGAGGACATCCCTTAAGCGCGGGCGTTTTTCTAGCATTTCGTATTGGCTGTCTTGCATTTCTAATAAGTTGTTTAACCGTTGGCATGTCGTATGTATATAGAAAAAAATGGATTGGTTTAGATCGATCTTAACCTGATGATTCATCATCATGAAGTATTTCTATTTTCTATAAAATCGCATAAAACCCGAATTTAGGTTTGAAATAAATTTACAAGAAATTCAGCCACTACCAATCCTTAAACATTTCTGGAAACCATACTGGATCAGTATCGCAGTGCTCGTCAATCATTTCATCCCCTACAATATCGACAAGTCCATAAGCTTTGGCTTCGTCTGCTGACATAAAAACATCCCTTTCCATGTCTTCGGATACAACCCAAAAAGGCTTGCCTGTTCTTAGTGCATAAACCCTTGTGATCATTTCGCGAACTTTGTGTAACTCTTCCACTTCTAGTAAAAATTCTGGTGTCCTTGCCCGATAATAAGCACTAGCCGGTTGGTGAAGCATAATTCTAGCGTGAGGGAATGCTATACGTTTAGTGGGTTCTCCTCCAAGCAGAATGAAGGAAGCCATGGACGCGGCTATTCCGAGGCATATTGTATATATATCTGGTGTCACCGTTTGCATCGTATCAAAAATCGCCATTCCTGAGATTAGCCACCCGCCGGGGGAGTTTATAAACAAAAAAATATCGCTAATTCCATCTTCTATACTGAGATATACCATGAGACCTGTAATATGATTCGTGATCTCGCAACGAATCTCTTGACCTAAAAAAAGTGTCCTTTCTCGATACATAACATTGTATAAGTCAACCCAAGTCGCTTCTTCATCTCCGGGAATCCGGTAAGGTACTTTTGGAACACCAATGGGCATATTAGATTAATATTATTAGATTTAAGTAAGAAAACTACACTTTAATATGGAAACTTAAGAATGGAAAAGAAAGAAAGAATCCGCAGTTTATTATCTTCATTTTTTTCTTATTCTATAAGAATACTATAGATTCTATTAACACATAGATTGAAATGCTACATAGATTGAAAAATTATACATATAAGGAAGGTAAGACAGATTGAATAAAGAAAAAGGAATCTGTGATTCGAATGATAAACAAAGAGGGATTAGGGATCTATTCTTCGTTTTTCGAAATAGCCCAAGCTACCCATTGCATATTGGCACTTATCGAGTATAGAATAGATCTGCTTCTCTTTCTTCTTACAAACAGAATTGGCTTCTTATTTTTAATGGAATGAAATAAATATTCACGCTTTCTGACACAGAATCCCTTAGAAGGGTTAGGTACATAGGATATGGATAGTCTTTTCCAATGCGATAAAATAAAACGACATCGTGTCTATTTTTCTTTGCTAAAGGGGTATTTCCATGGGTTTGCCTTGGTATCGTGTTCATACTGTCGTATTGAATGATCCGGGTCGATTGCTTTCGGTGCATATAATGCATACAGCTCTAGTTTCTGGTTGGGCTGGCTCGATGGCTTTATACGAATTAGCGGTTTTTGATCCCTCTGATCCTGTTCTGGATCCAATGTGGAGACAAGGTATGTTCGTCATCCCCTTCATGACTCGTTTAGGAATAACCAATTCGTGGGGTGGTTGGAGTATTTCAGGAGGAACTATAACGAATCCGGGTATTTGGAGTTATGAAGGTGTGGCAGGTGCGCATATTGTGTTTTCTGGCTTGTGTTTCTTGGCAGCTATCTGGCATTGGGTATATTGGGACCTAGAAATATTCTGTGATGAGCGGACGGGAAAACCTTCTTTGGATTTGCCCAAGATCTTTGGAATTCATTTATTTCTTGCAGGGGTGGCTTGTTTTGGCTTTGGTGCATTTCATGTAACCGGTTTGTATGGTCCTGGGATATGGGTGTCCGATCCTTATGGACTAACAGGAAAAGTACAAGCTGTAAATCCTGCGTGGGGTGCAGAAGGTTTTGATCCTTTCGTTCCGGGAGGAATAGCTTCGCATCATATTGCTGCGGGTACACTGGGCATATTAGCGGGCCTATTCCATCTTAGTGTCCGTCCGCCTCAACGTCTATACAAAGGATTACGTATGGGCAATATTGAAACTGTACTTTCCAGTAGTATCGCTGCTGTTTTTTTTGCAGCTTTCGTAGTTGCCGGAACTATGTGGTATGGATCGGCAACTACCCCAATCGAATTATTTGGACCTACTCGTTATCAGTGGGATCAGGGATACTTTCAGCAAGAAATATATCGAAGAGTTAGCGATGGGTTAGCCGAAAATCTTAGTTTATCAGAAGCTTGGTCTAAAATTCCCGAAAAATTAGCTTTTTATGATTATATTGGTAATAATCCGGCAAAGGGGGGATTATTCAGAGCAGGCTCAATGGACAATGGGGATGGAATAGCTGTTGGATGGTTAGGACATCCCGTCTTTAGAGATAAAGAAGGGCGCGAGCTTTTTGTACGTCGTATGCCTACTTTTTTTGAAACATTTCCGGTAGTTTTGGTAGATGAAGAGGGAATTGTGAGAGCGGACGTTCCTTTTAGAAGAGCAGAATCCAAATATAGCGTTGAACAAGTAGGCGTAACGGTGGAGTTCTATGGTGGCGAACTTAATGGAGTAAGTTATTCTGATCCTGCTACTGTAAAAAAATATGCGAGGCGTGCCCAATTAGGAGAAATTTTTGAATTAGATCGAGCTACTTTGAAATCAGATGGTGTTTTTCGCAGCAGTCCAAGGGGTTGGTTCACTTTTGGTCATGCTACCTTTGCTTTGCTCTTCTTTTTCGGACACATTTGGCATGGCGCTCGAACCTTGTTCCGAGATGTTTTTGCTGGTATTGATCCAGACTTGGATGCTCAAGTAGAATTTGGGACATTCCAAAAAGTTGGGGATCCAACTACAAGGAGACAGACAATCTGATACCACATTGCTATGGTATCTTTCGCCTCTCTTTTTTGATTTGATATGGGAAACATCTCCTGTCCTTTCTTTGACTCTTTTTCTTTTTTTTATATGGGAAATGATCCCAAATGACAAGTGAATAGGTGTGGAAGTTATAATTGTAAATAAACCACGATCGAATCTATGGAAGCATTGGTTTATACGTTCCTTTTAGTTTCGACTTTAGGGATAATTTTTTTCGCTATCTTCTTCCGAGAACCACCTAAGGTTCCGACTAAAAAATGAAATAATTTAATTGAAGTAAGAAGTCTCCCAGCTGGGAGACTTCTTACTTCAATTAGTCCCCATGTTCTTCGAATGGATCTCTTAATTGTTGAGAGGGTTGCCCAAACGCGGTATATAAGGCATACCCAGTAAAGCTTACAAGTAAACCAGATATGGAGATGGCGACTAAAGTTGCTGTTTCCATTTTTATCGAATTTCAAGATTACAATGGATCTATGATAAAGATCGTGTATTTACAACTACAACGGAATAGTATACAAAGTCAACACCAATGATTAAATAGAATTTATGGCTACACAAACCGTTGAAGATAGTTCTAGACCTAGGCCAAAACGAACTGGCGCAGGTAGTTTATTGAAACCCTTGAATTCGGAATATGGGAAAGTCGCTCCGGGTTGGGGGACTACTCCTTTTATGGGGGTTGCAATGGCTTTATTCGCGATATTCCTATCTATCATTTTAGAAATTTATAATTCTTCTGTTTTACTGGACGGAATTTTAATGAATTAGGTTTCTACTAACTAAAACTATGAAGTCATAGTTTTTCCATCCAAAAAGGGTCTTTCTGCTTTAAGCTCCACATTTCTAGACATTCTGGTAGTTCGACCGTGGATTTTTTTGTTTTGGTATCTCTGGAATATGAGTGTGTGACTTGTTAGAATTGATCCTATTGATAATACATAGAAAGGGCCTGTTCTCTCTATCAAGATGATTCTAATTCGTCGGATATTATTTATTCTAGTATCTGGAACACGAAATACATAGAGTGGATCAAGAAAAAAAAATGGAACTATGATTCATACTCACTATTTAGACCTCGCAACCAGACTGAAAAAAAAAAAATTCAAGTAGTTCTTAATAAAAAAAGAACTTTTCTTCTTTCCAATTTTGTTTGCCCAAAAGACAACTTTTTTTCTCTCGATTTTGTCGAGTCATTACACCAATTCAATAAATGATCATCAAGCGGTTCTTATTCGAAGAACCCTTGCCTTTTGTTTAGCTTGAGACTCAATCATCGTGGCTCTAGTATGAATCTAAGGTTTTAATTGAACTGATTTATAGGATCGCAACAAGATAATTTCTATTAGAAAACCACTATAAATTTTTATTTATTTTACTAGTAAAATAAATAAAATAAATAAAAAATAGGGAAGAGAAAAGTCAAGAGGCCTCTAATGATCAACATAAGGGAAAGAAAGACAGATGAGCTAACTTGAGGTTTTTGGCATTATCATCACAAAGAAGAAATTCTGGATTTTTCTTATTTAATATCTTCAAGGCAAATTGATACAATCCTGTGGCTGATGAAGTTTTGAACCTTTTTTTTCTAATATCCGTTGAAAATTTGTGTGTTTCTGCTTGAGCCGTACGAGATGAAATTTTCATATACGGTTCTCGGAGGGGGAGTCGAGCTAGTTACCTATCTCAATAAAGTATATGATTGGTTTGAGGAACGTCTTGAGATTCAGGCAATTGCGGATGATATAACGAGTAAATATGTTCCTCCTCATGTCAACATATTTTATTGTTTAGGGGGAATTACACTTACTTGTTTTTTAGTACAAGTTGCTACCGGTTTTGCTATGACTTTTTACTACCGACCAACCGTTACAGAGGCTTTTTCCTCCGTTCAATATATAATGACGGAGGCCAACTTTGGTTGGTTAATCCGATCAGTTCATCGATGGTCAGCAAGTATGATGGTTCTAATGATGATCCTGCACGTATTTCGTGTGTATCTCACAGGTGGATTTAAAAAACCCCGTGAATTAACTTGGGTCACAG